GAATAGAGAATCTATATAAAGGAAAGGTCTAACTGTTGGAATAAAGGTATCCATTGTTATGTGGTTATGGGATTTGATACATTGCGATCAGTATAATATTGATAAATTAAGTGAAGGTACGGAAAGAGAGGGATTCGAACCCTCGGTAAACAAAAGCCTACATAGCAGTTCCAATGCTACGCCTTGAACCACTCGGCCATCTCTCCTACATAATGATTATGTCCCAGAAACTGAGTGAATCGCGAATCATTCGTATTAGATTGTTGAGTAAATATGGTATGTACAATCAATTCGAACTATAAAAAAAAAGAAAAATAGAAAATTTTGAATCAAATTCAATTCAAATAAAGAACTTTCCTTCGAAATTGGGGGATAAAGATATTTTTTTTTGTATGCCAAACTCTTTGTTAAAGTTAAATAAAGATTAAAAACAATAACGATCGATAGATATTTGTGTTTGTAAAACAGGCCAGGCCCTTACGTTCTTTTTTGCTATTTATATTATTTATATCGGTTTAAATCATTGGATTGGAACGTTTCAAATGCTCAGTCTATCTTTTTTTTTAATTCAGTCTGTTTTTATGTTATTTTGTACTGTAGAACTACTTTTTTGTGGGATCGTTTTCTCATGAGAGGTAATTAAAAGACATTAAAAAATGGATTTCTACCTATGCCTAGATCCCGGATAACTGGAAATTTTATTGATAAGACCTTTTCAATTGTAGCCAATATCTTATTACAAATAATTCCGACAACTTCAGGAGAAAAAGAGGCATTTACTTATTACAGAGATGGTGTGGTTTGATTTTTATTTATCGCTTCAAGTCTTAGGAGAAAGACACATTAGTCGGGATAGAAAGATTTGAAAGAACTCGACTCTACGCTTGTTGAAGGTGAAGTTTCTAAATAAAACAATTCCTTCTGTCGGGTATCCCCGATTAATGCAGCCTCAGATGCTTCAATTGCCAATTCTAGCATTGAACGAAAGGTTACACTAAGGTCTATGGGGTTGCGTATTGCAGGTTAACCCTACCCCACTAGTACCTATAGTCGGCATAGAGGAAGAAGCACTACGCCTAGGAATCAACAACATGAAAACTTTGTTAGAAATTATCTCCTTTTTTCTTTTTGGGGATCGGAACTAAGAAGAATGGTTGGGACAACAAACATCCATCTCGTTCGTACTTTGGATACCCGTATAACCATCGAAGACTGTTGAAGTGACTAATTCCTAGAGATTAAGAAAGATTGAGGACAAAGAAATTGTTGGAGTTAACTTAATATTTTTATCTAGTATCAGCATGCTTGATGTTAAGAAAAGATCTTTTGCAGAAAGGTTGGCTAGAGATTTCTTGTAAAAACACTAGCCCCGCTCAGTTCATAATGAGAATATTTTACTCCTTATTTTATTCTATGTATTATTTTCATTATGCACATAAGGGAGGAGCCGTATGAGATGAAAATCTCACGTACGGTTCTGGAACGGAGATTCTTTGAATTGAATGACGACCGTAACGAATGTCTGCTCAATCCGAAGGAAATTATGCAGAAGCTTTACAGAATTATTACGAAGCTATGCGGTTAGAAATTGATCCCTATGATCGAAGTTATATACTCTATAATATAGGTCTTATTCACACAAGTAACGGAGAACACACAAAAGCTTTGGAATATTATTTTCGGGCACTAGAACGAAACCCTTTCTTACCACAAGCTTTAAATAATATGGCCGTGATCTGTCATTACGTGCGACTATCTCCACTATAGAAAGAAAAAAAAAAGACCAAAATTTACTAGAAATTCACTAGAAATAGGCTTTCTACATATGCATCGTCCAAAACAACGATTTTTATCAGCTGTAGCAAATAAAGTAACTTCATAGAAGTAAAAATATGAAAAAAAAATATGCCTAGATACTTGCTTCTATGGATAACAGATCTAATTGATAGAGGAAGCATCGTAAAGATCAATTAGCGCTATTTTTGGCCGATACAATAAGAACTGCTTACTTATCTCATAATATGAGATATGAGACATAAGTTAGGAATCAACTTATGTAACAGAGTCGATCCCCTAAAGTATTGAGCAGCGGTGTAGTATCAGATCCCAAAGATAGTAAGTCTTTCTTATGAGGGAAGGTCTTTTTCAAAGATTCTATATATAGATAAAACCGAGATAGTTACCTTTCAGAAAATTATAACGATAGTAGAATGCCTACACTTTATTCTTCTGAAGGTGGGAGAAAAGATAAAACGGATTGTTTTTATTAATCAAAATGAAAGTTTGAAACTCATCGAATTAACCTTTTTTGGTTAACTCGAGAAAAAAATGGGACACCAAAAGAATTGACTGCTGAGCCGTATGAGGTAGGAAACTCTCAAGTACGGTTCTAATGGAAGGAATTTTCTCGCCTATTCTGACCGAGGAGAACAGGCCATTCGGCAGGGAGATTCTGAAATTGCGGAGGCTTGGTTCAATCGAGCCGCGGAGTATTGGAAAC